TGCGTTATTGCTTCAAGAGAAGCTCCCGTCGAAGTTCACTATGAATCTTTGGGTACTTATCATGAGATTTATGGACACTATCTGATAATAAGAAGTGTAAAAAAAGAAATTCTTTGGATATACATCCGAACCGCTATTGGTCATATTTCTCTTTATCGAGAAATGGAAGAAGCTATACAAGGTTTTTGTCGGGCCTGCTTATATGATACCTATACCTAATCATATGGTCGCTAAATTCAAAAATTCTATAACACCGGGGCGGGGTGAATTTGGGTTTCTCCGGTTCAACTAGGACTCAAGTCCCTGACCTGACTTTCTGCGCAATTTAAGATCGAGAAAAGGAAGTTTTCCAATCATTGACTCAAACCCATTGTCGAATCCAACTCATTGGAATGGAACAGGGAGGTACGTATGGCAGAACGGGCCAATCTGGTATTTCACAATAAAGTGATAGACGGAACTGCCATTAAACGACTTATTAGCAGATTAATAGATCACTTTGGAATGGCATATACATCACATATCTTAGATCAAGTAAAAACTCTAGGTTTTCAGCAAGCAACTGCTATATCCATTTCATTAGGAATTGATGATCTTTTAACAATACCTTCTAAGGAATGGCTAGTACAAGATGCTGAAGAACAAAGTTTGATTTTGGAAAAACACCATCATTTTGGGAATGTACACGCGGTAGAAAAATTACGCCAATCTATCGAGATATGGTATGCTACAAGTGAATATTTGCGACAAGAAATGAATCTTAATTTTAGGATGACTGACCCGTTTAATCCAGTCCATATAATGTCTTTTTCAGGAGCTAGAGGAAATGCATCTCAAGTACATCAATTAGTAGGTATGAGAGGATTAATGTCGGATCCCCAGGGGCAAATGATTGATTTACCCATTCAAAGCAATTTACGCGAAGGACTATCTTTAACAGAATATATCATTTCTTGCTACGGAGCCCGAAAAGGAGTTGTAGATACTGCTGTACGAACATCAGATGCTGGATATCTTACGCGCAGACTTGTTGAAGTAGTTCAACACATTGTTGTACGTAGAACAGATTGTGGCACTACCCGAGGCATTTCTGCAAGTCCTCGAAATAGGACACTGCCAGAAAGAATTTTTATCCAAACATTAATTGGTCGTGTATTATCAGACAATATATATATGGGTCCGCGATGCATTGCCATTCGAAACCAAGATATTGGGATTGGGCTTGTCACCCAATTCATAACTTTTCGAACACAACCAATATATATTAGAACTCCCTTTACTTGTAGTAGTACATCTTGGATCTGTCGATTATGTTATGGTCGGAGTCCCACTCATGGCGACCTGGTTGAGTTGGGAGAAGCCGTAGGTATTATTGCGGGGCAATCAATTGGAGAACCAGGAACTCAATTAACATTAAGAACTTTTCATACCGGTGGAGTATTTACGGGGGGTACTGCAGAACATGTACGGGCCCCCTCTAATGGAAAAATCCAATTCAATGAGGATTTGCTTCAGCCTACACGTACGCGTCATGGGCATCCTGCCTTTTTATGTTCTATGGACTTATATGTAATTATTAAGAGTGAGGATATTCTACATAAGGTAACTATTCCACCAAAAGGTTTTCTTTTAGTTCAAAATGGCCAATATGTAAAATCAGAACAAGTGATTGCTGAGATTCGCGCGGGAACATACACTTTCAATTTTAAAGAGAGGGTTCGAAAACATATTTATTCTGACTTAGAGGGGGAAATGCACTGGAGTACCGATGTGTACCATTTGCCCGAATTTAAATATAGTAATGTACATCTTTTACCCAAAACAAGCCACTTGTGGATATTATCGGGGGGTTCATGCAAATTTAATGTAGTTCCTTTTTCGTTCCACAAGGATCAAGATCAAATAAACATCCATTCTATTTCTACCGAAAGAAGATATATTTCTAGCTTCTCAGTAAATGATGATCAAGAAAGACACAAATTTTCGAGTTCGGATTTTTTTGATAAAAAAGAAGATATGGTTTTTGATTATTCAAAATTAAATAAAATCGTAGGAACTGGGCATTATCATTTAATATATTCCACAATTCTCCGAGAGAATTCGTATTTATTGGCAAAGAGGCGAAGAAATAGATTTCTTATTCCAGTCCAATCGATTCAAGAACAAGAGAAAGAATTAATCCCACATCCCGGTTCAGGTATCTCGATTGAAATACCCATAAATGGTATTTTCCGTAGAAAGAGTATTCTTGCTTTTTTTGACGATCCTCAATACAGAAGAAACAATTCAGGAATTACTAAATATGGGGCGGTAGGGGCGCATTCAATCATCAAAAAAGAGAATGTAATTGAATATGGCGGGGTCAAAAAGTTTAAGCAAAAATACCAAATGAAAGTAGATCGATTTTTTTTCATTCCCGAGGAAGTACATATTTTATCCGAATCCTCTTCTATAATGGTACGGAACAATAGTCTCATTGGAGCAAATACACAAATCACGTTAAATACAAGAAGCCAAATAGGCGGATTGGTCCGAGTGGAGAAAAAAAAAAAAAGGATTGAACTTAAAATCTTTTCCGGAGGTATCCATTTTCCTGGAGAAAAAGATAAGATATCTCGACACAGTGGTATCTTGATACCACCAGGAGCGGGAAAAATAAATTCTAAGAAATCAAAACAATTGAAAAATTGGATCTATGTCCAACGGATCACACCTAGCAAGAAAAAGTATTTTGTTTTGGTTCGACCCGTAAGCACATATGAAATAGCGGACGGTCTAAATTTAGCAACACTCTTCCCCCAGGATCCCTTTAGAGAAAAAGATAATATGCAACTTGGAGTTGTCAATTATATCCTTTATGGAAATGGCAAAGCAACTTGGAGAATCTATGACACAAGTATTCAACTAGTTCGAACTTGTTTAGTCTTGAATTGGGACCAAGACAACAAAAGTTCTTCCGTCGAAGAGGCCCACGCTTCCTTTGTTGAAGTAAGTACAAAAGGGCTGCTTCGAGATTTCTTAAGAATCAACTTAGTGAAATCACATATTTTGTATATCAGAAAAAGGAATGATCCGTCAGGTTCCGGATTGATCTATGATAATGGTTCAGATCGTATCAATAAAAATCCATTTTATTCCACTCATTCCAAAGCAAGGATTCAGCAATCATTTATCCAAAACCACAGAACTATTCGTATGCTGTTGAATAGAAATAAGGAATCCCAATCTTTTATAATTTTGTCATCATCTAATTATTTTTGCATAGGTCTATTCAACGATGTAAAATATTACAATGGGATAAAAGAATCAATTAAAAAAGATCCTCTAATTCCAATTAGGAATTTGTTGGGCCCTTTAGGAGCAGCCCTTCAAATTTCGGATTTTTATTCATCATTTTACCCTTTAATAACTCATAATCAGACCTGGGTAGCGAACTGTTTGCAGCTTGGCAATTTAAAACAGACTTTTCAAGTACTTCAAAAATATTATTTAATGGATGAAAATAGGAGAATTTATAATCTCAGCCCATGTAGTAAGATTGTTTTGAATCTAGTCAATTTGAATTGGTATTTTCTCCATCATAATTATCATGATAATTCTTGTGAGGAAATGTCCACAATAATGAGTCTTGGGCAGTTTATTTGTGAAAATGTATGTATATCCAAAAAGGGACCACACCTAAAATCGGGTCAAGTTTTAATTGTTCGCGTTGATTCTATAGTAATAAGAAAGGCCAAGCCTTATTTGGCTACTCCGGGAGCAACTGTTCATGGGCATTATGGAGAAATCCTTTACGAAGGAGATACATTAGTTACATTTATATATGAAAAATCGAGATCTGGTGATATAACGCAGGGTCTTCCAAAAGTAGAACAAGTGTTAGAAGTGCGTTCGATTGATTCAATATCGATGAACCTAGAAAAGAGAGTTGAGGGTTGGAACGAACGTATAACAAAAATTCTTGGAATTCCTTGGGGATTCTTGATTGGTGCTGAACTAACTATAGTGCAAAGTCGTATCTCTTTGGTTAATAAGATACAAAAGGTTTATCGATCCCAGGGGGTGCAGATCCATAATAGGCATATGGAAATTATTGTGCGTCAAATAACATCAAAAGTCTTGGTTTCAGAAGATGGAATGTCTAATATTTTTTTACCGGGGGAACTCATTGGATTGGTACGCGCGGAACGAACCGGACGCGCTTTAGAAGAATCGATTTGCTATCGAGCCATCTTATTGGGAATAACAAGAGCATCCCTGAATACTCAAAGTTTTATATCCGAAGCAAGTTTCCAAGAAACTGCTCGAGTTTTAGCAAAAGCTGCTCTTCGGGGCCGTATTGATTGGATGAAAGGACTGAAAGAGAACGTTGTTCTAGGGAATATGATACCCGCCGGAACCGGATTCAAAGGATTAGTACCCTCTTCAAGGCAGCATAACAATATTCTTTTCGAAAAAAAAAAAAGAATTTCTTCGTGGGGAAATGGAAATGAGAGATATTTTCTTCCACCACAGAAAATTATTTGATTCTTGCATTTCAAAGAATTTATGTGGTACATCAAATCGATCTTTTATAGGATTTAATTCTTTTTAACTTAGCATAAGAAAGAGAAAGCAGATTCGTCCTTTTAACTATTTGTTTGATGTTTGATTTGTTAACTTAACTTAATAAAATAAAGAAAATAATTAATAAATTAATGTAATAAAGAAAATTATGAATAGAAAGTAATGGCTTGGCTCGTCTATAAACGACCAATCTCCGGTAGAAGAGAAGGTTCCATCGGAACAATTCTTTATTTCAAGGTGCCTCGTTTCTCTTTTATTATTAATAAAAAAAAAAAAGAGAGAGAGAGGAAGTGTGAGGAGAAATGGCAAGAAGATATTGGAACATAAATTTGGAAGAGATGCTGGAAGCAGGAGTTCATTTTGGTCATGGTACTAGGAAATGGAATCCTCGAATGACGCCCTATATCTATGCAAAACATAAAGGTATTCATATTACAAATCTCACTAGAACTGCTCGTTTTTTATCAGAAGCTTGTGATTTAGTTTTTGATGCAGCAAGTAAGGGAAAACAATTTTTAATTGTTGGTACCAAAAATAAAGCAGCTGATTCCGTAGCGCGGGCTGCAATAAGGGCTCGGTGTCATTATGTTAATAAAAAATGGCTTGGCGGTATGTTAACAAATTGGTCCACTACAGAAACGCGGCTTCATAAGCTCAGGGACTTGAGAATGGAACAAAAGACGGGGAGACTAAACCGTCTTCCGAAAAGAGATGCAGCTATGTTGAAGAGACAATTATCTCGTTTGCAAACATATCTGGGCGGGATTCAATATATGACAGAATTGCCTGATATTGTAATTATAGTTGAGCAGCAAGAAGAATATACGGCTCTTCGGGAGTGTATCACTTTGGGAATTCCAACAGTTTGTTTAATTGATACAAATTGTGATCCAGATCTCGCAGATATTTCGATTCCAGCAAATGATGACGCTCTAGCTTCAATTCGATTAATTCTTAACAAATTAGTATTCGCAATTTGCGAGGGTCGTTCTAGCTATATATGAAATCCATGATTAATAATTAATAATAAGATAAATAAATTATTGTATTTTTGTTTTGAACTCCATAGATATAGATTTATGGAGTCGATTATTATTCCCCAATCGCACAAAAGAGATAAAAAACAGACTGTGTCAATATTGTGTGATTAGTTTAGTTGGTATCCAAAATATACAAGTTGAGTGGTCAAGTTTTAAAGGAAAGGGTTGAATCAAAATAATTCTTTATTATTTTAAGTAAAGTTATATTTCTGTCAGAGGACAATATGAATGTTATATCATGTTCCATCAACACACTAATGGGGTTATATGATATCTCTAGTGTGGAAGTCGGCCAGCATTTCTATTGGCAAATAGGGGGTTTGCAAGTCCATGCCCAAGTACTTATTACTTCTTGGGTTGTAATTGCTATCTTATTAGGTTCCGCCGTTCTCGTTGTTCGGAATCCACAAACTATTCCAACTGACGGTCAAAATTTCTTCGAATATGTTCTTGAATTCATTCGAGACGTGACCAAAACTCAGATTGGAGAAGAGTATGGTCCATGGGTTCCTTTTATTGGAACTATGTTTCTATTTATTTTTGTTTCTAATTGGTCGGGTGCTCTTTTACCTTGGAAAATCATAGAATTACCTCATGGAGAGTTAGCCGCACCCACGAATGATATAAATACTACTGTTGCTTTAGCTTTACTCACGTCAGTAGCATATTTCTATGCGGGTATTTCAAAAAAAGGATTAAGGTATTTTAGTAAATACATTCAACCAACTCCAATTCTTTTACCCATTAACATTTTAGAAGATTTCACAAAACCCTTATCACTTAGTTTTCGACTTTTCGGTAATATATTAGCCGATGAATTAGTAGTTCTTGTTCTTGTTTCTTTAGTACCTTTAGTAGTTCCTATACCAGTGATGTTCCTTGGATTATTTACAAGTGGGATTCAAGCTCTTATTTTTGCAACTTTAGCTGCGGCTTATATAGGCGAATCTATGGAGGGTCATCATTGACGCGTTTTTGAAATAGTCTAGTCTTTTTTTTGTAACTTAGTCCGTCCAATCAAGCAATGGATGCGTAACTCAACAAGATAATTTGCTTATGCTTAGGCAATATAAATATACAAATAAAGGATCTAGAGTAATAGCAAAAAAGATTCAGCTATTAGTAAATGAATTTTAAAGTCTAATAAAAAAAAGGAAAGAGATCGAAAAGATCTTTTTCCTAAAATACGGATTTGGTCCATTTTTATTTATTTATATCATATCTCCCTTCAATGAAAATTATCTCTTTACATTAATTGTTTTGTTTATTCAATTTAAATATTTTGAGTCCTATATTGAATAGGAATTTTTGTAGTATCAATAGTTTAAAAAGGATGTTCTATAGAATGATTCCCATTTAAGTCGATTTCATTCAATGAAATGATTGACCAAAATCAAATTTTTATAAAAATTGCATGAACTTAGCTCAATTAAATACTCTTTGTTATTTTTTATTTCTATGCAATGATTCGGTCTAATGAATTCATTAATTTTAATTAGATCCATGTGAGATAATGATAAAAAAAGGACGAAACGAATTTACAACAAACGAGATTCAAAAAAATGTTCTTTTTTAGGAAAGGGTTAGAATTAGGTATATGTAAGTTAATGGCTATACACTAACTCTTTCTTGCGCATCCTTTAAAATTTAAGAATAAGAATCCGATTGAATCTAAGATAGGAAGTAGGTTTCCATTATGGAAGAAAGACGCGTATATGTGATATTAGATATTAACAGGTTATATATGAACTGAAGATATATCTAATCTATCGCATTGGACTGTTGTGAATTTAGATAGGGATTCCAATAGGAGTTCTTCTGTTTCGTCTTTGATTTGAAATTGAATCAATAAATAGATGAAATAAAATAAAGACAAATAATGGAAAATTCAAATAATGGTTTGGAAAATAGAAGTGGACGAATAAAGGGTGTATGTATGCATTCACAAAAATCCTTTGGATAGGAACTAAAAAAGAGATATGGAAATAGTTCTTTCTGAGAGTTCAATAATTAATATTATTACTTCAATTCTCAATTCGAAGTTTTTAGTTACTTCAGCTGGTTGAATCTTAGCGACGGAATAATTAAGTCAAAACTCATTGAATGATTGTATCATTAACTATTTCTTTTTCTTTATTTTGGTGCGAGGAATTTATCATGAATCCATTGATTTCTGCCGCTTCCGTTATTGCTGCTGGGTTAGCTGTCGGACTTGCTTCTATTGGGCCTGGGGTTGGTCAAGGAACTGCTGCGGGACAAGCTGTAGAAGGTATTGCAAGACAGCCCGAGGCGGAGGGAAAAATACGAGGTACTTTATTGCTTAGTTTGGCTTTTATGGAAGCCTTAACAATTTATGGTCTGGTTGTAGCATTGGCCCTTTTATTTGCCAATCCCTTTGTTTAGTCCTATAAATATGAGAATTCTGTCTTTTAAATATGAGAATTCTGTCTTTTTTTTATGGATTAAGATTTATCCCTTGCTTTTTCAAAGTATATCAAGATTTCATTCCTACAATTACTTATTCGTTGGACAATAATCTATGGGAAGGATTCATTTGAGGATGCGGAATTACCGCACCGACTCGGCTTCTTCCTTCCCCCTTTCCCTTTTCTTAGTTCAAAGGAAAGCTTTTTTTTTATTTAAGGAGTATTTCAACAAATGAGGTTTTTCGCTATTGACATGAGACTTGGTCCCTAATTCTAATAATTATCATTATTTTTGGTCATTTTTTTTTTTTTTTTAATACATTTATATCGAAATAGAATCTATTTTTGATATAGGTAAATTAATAATTAATAAAATAAATACTAAAATAAATATAAAATCAATATAGAAATATACAAATATACAGGAAAAATAGAAAAAGAATTGAAAGTTATATAATACAAAAAGAGACCGAGTTCTTTTTTTTTAGTCCACCTAAAAGAAAATAGGAGATCATATGAAAAATGTAACCGATTCTTTCGTTTCCTTGGGTCACTGGCCATCCGCCGGGAGTTTCGGGTTTAATACCGATATTTTTGCAACAAATCCAATAAATCTAAGCGTAGTGCTTGGTGTATTGATCTTTTTTGGAAAGGGAGTGTGTGCGAGTTGTTTATTTCAAGAATAGGCTGGATCCACCCAGCTGCACTTTTTTTGTTAGAATTAGGAAAGAGTGCATGATCCCGCGAATTACTTATGAATCAATTCAAAAATAATATTTTAGAACCATAGCATTTCGGGATTCATTCATTGGTATATCGACTCTGATTCTCTATTAACCAATAACCTGGGACCATTAATATGGTTAAAGCCAAACTGTTTGAAGTTCAGATGCAGCATGGTACTCTTTCTACTACTATGTTTAGTTTACAAATACATAGTTTATAAAGAATTTTTTTTTTAGACAATACAGAAATCAAAACGAATAGTTCGAATCTTTTTCCATATAAAACACTCATATTGATAAAATGATTTGAGCCTTTTTTACAATGCCGAATTGATGACCTATGTATAAAGTCAGAAGAATTCTTTGGATTTGAAAGAAAAAAAGAAACAACTTTGCTGACAATTACAATATTAAACATTAGAAATTTTCTATTAAAAATAAATTATATATTATACAAACAAATATATATTTGATTTTATATATTTTTGTCAGAAGAATCCTCCTAATATTTTAGTCTTGATTATAATTATTGATCAGTTTCAATATTGTGAAATATGAGCAGAGATCAATATTTTGAAATAGGAATAAATAAAAGAGGGAGAGGATAGGCTCATTACGTGAAAAATATATAAAGTATATGTAATAAAGTATATGTATATCTATATGTATGAGAATGAATTCTCTCTCAATTAAGTAATTGAGCATGAGAGCCAAATGAATCGAAATATTCATGTTTGGTTCGGGAAGGGATCATGGAATTTTTGAAATGAAAATGAATGGAAAGATAATCTACTTTCATTAAGTGATTTATTAGATAATCGAAAACAGAAGATCTTGAATACTATTCGAAATTCAGAAGAATTGCGAAGGGGGGCTGTTGAACAGCTGGAAAAAGCCCAGGCCCGCTTACGGAAAGTGGAAATGGAGGCAGATCAGTTTCGAGTAAATGGATACTCTGAGATAGAACGAGAAAAATTGAATTTGATTAATTCAACTTATAAAATTTTGGAACAATTAGAAAATTACAAAAACGAAACCATTCTTTTTGAACAAGAAAGAGCGATTAATCAAGTCCGACAACGGGTTTTCCAACAAGCTTTACAAGGAGCTCTAGGAACTCTGAATAGTTGTTTGAACAATGAATTACATTTACGTACAATTAGTGCTAATATTGCTATGTTTGGGGTAATGAAAGAACTCACTGATTAGCCCTTTTTTACTACTTTCCTATAACTAACTCTAA